ATTTGTATTGACAGGGAGTTGGCGTTTGGTTTTTTTCTTTTAAAAAATTTGGAATCGACCTGAACGGATCTATCCTTACTGCTCAGGGGGGCAGTAATAGGGATGACAGGATTTGAACCCGTGACATTTTGTACCCAAAACAAACGCGCTACCAAGCTGCGCTACATCCCTTTACAATTGGTCTACAGTGTGATTCTAGAGAATCCCTGTATTGTTTTCCATACCCGTATTTCCTCTATTGAAATTGATATAGACCATTTTGCTTGCTTGACTAGTCGGGTCTTCCTTGAGTATAAAAGACTCAAAGTAGTCTATTCAAAAGAGAAGAATGTTAAACGGTAGCCGCTCAACTCAAAGATAACCGTTCATAGTTCCAAAGTCCGGGGAAGGATATCTTTAGAAAAATCCGATCATTTATGTACTCAAAGAAAGAATTCCGAGGGAGAATTTGAAATGCGAGATCTAAAAACATATCTCTCCGCCGCGCCGATAATCAGTACGATATGGTTGGGGGCTTTAGCAGGTCTACTTATAGAGATTAATCGTTTCTTTCCGGATGCTCTAACATTCCCCTTTTTTTCATTCTAGTTATTGATATGCGAAGAGCAGTAAATAGAAACAATTGAGAAGCTTCCGGTTCTAGTCTCTGATTTTATTGAGTTCAGTTTCAAAAGAATGAAAGGTATACCTTGTATAGGAGGAGGAGTTTGTATGCTTACTTTGGTATATTTTGTTTTGTTGATTTTTAATACAGTGTCCGTGCATATGCTCCACATAGATATGCCACGGCTCTTGTTTAAATTCATCAAACAAGCGCTTTGCCGAAAGGAGCCCTATGTATATACATAAGGCTCAGGGTTTATGTCCTAAGGATACTTTTTTGTATCCGATTTAGAATGTTACTTTATTGGCTTCGAAAGGTTTGGAGGAAGGTTCAGAGTACCTTTCGCTTTTGGAAATCCAAATAGAGAGAGGTAGGAGTTGGAGGAATCAAAAAACCACAAGGAATTTTATGGCGAAGGGTAAAGATAAGAGAACAATAGTTACTTTGGAATGTACCGATTGTGTTCAAAATCGTTTTAAAAAGAAAAACAAAAAATCCCCGGGCATTTACAGATATGTGACTCAAAAGAATCCAAAAAATACGAAAAGTCTATTGGAATTGAGAAAATTCTGTCCTTTTTGTCACAAGCATACGATCCACGGGGAGATAAAAAATTAGATCGAACCCAATATGTCCGTGTCACCTTTCAAATCAAAGGCTTCAAAAAAAAGAGAAGCGGAACTAGAAACAATAGAGGTAAATGGAAGCAAGAAGCTTCCGGTTAGGATTCATCCTAACCCGTAACAAAAATCAAAAAAATGAAAGAAAATAATATCACATAGCTCGACCCAAAGACCCTCCTGTGTTAATTATAAATAACACTCTAAATCATTTAGCCATCCGATAAAATAAAAAGAATCTGGGAGTAATTAAACCATGGAACAATCCAAGCAACCTCTTTTCGGCTTGAACCCCAAGCCAATTCGGCCAACTCAATCGGAACCCAAGAAGGACCCTGATCAAGATTCTTCTCAGGGCCTTTTACCTAAACCAAAGAAATTCCCTACGTCGAAATTCAAACCGCGCCCTTGGAAACGCAGGCGCCGTCCTTCAAAATCGAAGCGCAGGCGTCCGTCCCCGATCAAACCAGGGGATATAATTGATTATCGCAACATTAGTTTAATTGGTCGATTTATTAGTCAACAAGGAAAAATCTTACCTAGACGGGTGAAGAGAGTGACCTTAAAACAACAACGAGATCTTACTCTTGCTATAAAACAAGCTCGTATTTTATCTTCGTTACCTTATCATGCTACTGATAAACTTTTCGAAATAAAAAGGGAGTTGACCGCCAGAAAAAAGAGAACAAAGGGCTTTAGAAAAAGAAACAAAAAATAGGCTTACTCTTCTATTGAATCAAAATGGAAATCCGAATTTCATTGCCGTGGCGTAAGAAAAAATCGGGGAAGAGGCCTTTTTTTTATTGATATTGAGCGCGTTCGCCCATAAATATGAATTTATCATATTATCCTATTTTCTCATCCTAATAGATTTATACTATACCTTCCCGGAGTTCATCCTCCACCGAACTCTTTTCATATCATTAATTAATGGAGTTCGGTGGATTGATCCCAATCTCCTTATTTTAGAATCGCACTGGAAATTATGGAAAGACAATTCCTATTTGAGATAGCTATTTGTGCAAGCATTTTACGATTAAGAAGCAACTGTTCCTTGTGCAGATTAGTTATTAGTTGACTATAACTATAAGATACTACATTTTGTCGAATTACTCCATTTATCCGAGTGATCCACAAACGACGAAAATCCCTCTTTTTCTTATCTCTATCACGATGAGCCGAAGCCAAAGCTCTTATTGTCTGTTGAGCAATAAGTCGAGTAAGCCTTGAATGAGCTCCTCGAGCGCCTGATGCAAATAAACGTGTTTTTGCTCTA